CCCAGTATCGAATACTGGTAATAATATCAGCAAAAGAACGTTCTCCCGTGCTTCCAGACATGCCGAGCTCCCTAAATTTTTGTACATTCAAAAAAGGAATTGATTCCGTAAAAGATGGGATCAACCAGTAAATAGAAAATTACTGATATTTCATCCTTGTGAGATTGTCAATTTTGTACCAAAGGTGTATTTTGAGTATACCGAATTAGTATAGCTATCCTTCCTATGGCACAGCAATCCTGTTTGACTTGGTCCCGAAACAGAATTCCCTTTTTTCTTCTTTGTTCTTTGTCTATAAGGAAACTACATGTTATTCAAGGCATCAATAGAAACCCCAATTTTTTGGGTCCTACTTATTTTCATTGTCTTCCGAATATATTTTTATTGTTTTCGGAATAGTAGAATAATTTAATTTGGAATAGTGACCAGGATCTTGGGACAAGTTAATGATCAATGGATTTGGATAAAGAATTTAGGAAGGATATTCTCATATTGACGCAATATAAGGATAAGTATATACGAAATCTATCCCTTTTTAGGGAAAAGTTTTATTCGAATCCAACTTTTCAATTAAATTGGTTAGTATAAAATACTATCTAAACTAAAAAATAGAAAATCAAATAGTAGATAATCCGTTATGAAAGAAACGGAATACATTCTTTGAAGAATCAAGATTCGTAATCAATCCTATCTTATTTGTTGGATTAGGTCTAACTTTCTTAACCAAATTGCAAGCATGTAACTTTACGAGATGAAATAGGGAAAGACAGAAGATAGAACTTTAAAGAAAAAGATAATTGAAGTAACTCGTCTTCGAATCAACTTTGGTTGGGGTTCGAAAAATTAATAAATAAAAATAAAGTCAATTTATCCCTTTTTCAGGGGGGGCCTCGGGAGTCGTGGAATGGGTTTCTTCTCCTCTTATTCCATATGGAATACAATGAGTTAAAATAAGAAGGAATAGGCGACAACCATTTGCTCTAAAAAGAGGATTAAATCCTATTGAAAAAGAAATAATCTGAAATAGAAAGAACTTTTTTCAAATTCTATTCTTTATTTATCTTTTATTCCAAAATTCAAAAAAAAATCCGATTTCATTTTTCAATGGGTTTAGATGATCTAGTTCTTAATATTATTACTTTACTTAACTGAGAGATTCCACAATAAATCTCTTGATTTGGAATTAGGGACTCATGTCCCATCTGATGAATCGATTTTCTTTTGTATCTCGCTCTATCTTGTTTTTTAGTATTATCTAAAATAACCGATGAATTAGGAATTTTCCATAACTTAGGTAAGTGCTTTACCAACATATGTAGTGTAGTAAAAAAAAAAAATGGAATTTAACCCCTTCATGCTTACTATAACTAGTTATTTCGGTTTTCTACTGGCTGCTTTAACTATAACCCCAGCTCTATTTATTGGCTTGAACAAGATACGTCTTATTTGAAATGAATTGAATGAATAAGTCAGAAAATAAGAATCTATCTTTTAGATTCCTGATATTATAGGACCTTTTTCCACGCTAATTACCAATTCTTTTTTTGGTCATTGAGATTCGTGGATAATTTAGACTATTATTTAGAGATAGATCGTACCTCTTTTTTTATCCCCTCGAACAAATCGAAATGATTGAAGTTTTTCTATTTGGAATCGTCTTAGGCCTAATTCCTATTACTTTAGCCGGATTATTCGTGACTGCGTATTTGCAATACAGGCGTGGGGATCAGTTGGATCTTTGATTGAGTAATATTTCTTTTTTGATTGACCTCCTCCAGACTAGAGAGGAGGTCAAATTGGAGTTGTAATTCGACTTTGTTTTTTTTTTAGTTATTTTACTCTGTTTCGACATAAGATAGATGGAATCACGCTCTGTAGGATTTGAACCTACGACATCGGGTTTTGGAGACCCGCGTTCTACCAAACTGAACTAAGAGCGCTTTCAAAAAGAAAATCCTTTTCTACTCCTAACGTGTCTCACGTACGTATAGTATCCACAAATTCAAGTTATATACACTTTAACAGATCTCCCCGCTACTGCCCATAAAGAAGAGAGAAGTAATAGGTAGGGATGACAGGATTTGAACCTGTGACATTTTGTACCCAAAACAAACGCGCTACCAAGCTGCGCTACATCCCTTTTCCAAATTGTTGTACAATCCCATTGTACACAATTCCTTTCTTGTTTTCCACATCGTAATTTTTTTCTATTTCTCTATCTATTTCTATTTCTCTATCTATTTCTCTATCTATATAGAACTTTCTTGTCATTTCTTGTTTTTGGTCTCATATAATCAACGAAGGGTATATATTTAAAATCCAGTTGAATTTCACCTATAAAAGAAAGATTACTATTCCTTAGTAATGTATAGGAAGAAAGGGTCATCTTTTTCTTTTTTAGGGATAGGAAAATTTCGTCTATATGGTTCATTCTATATATTATATGGTTCATTCTATATATATAGAATAGTGATTTTGTTTTTTTAGTTGGGAATTTCGCCTAAATAAAGAAATACAAACGATCTTGGGCAAGAGTATCTGATCATATATGTATTCCAATAAGGAAGGAGGATTTTCAATGCGGGATATAAAAACATATCTCTCTGTAGCACCCGTGCTAAGTACTCTATGGTTTGGGGCTTTAGCAGGTTTATTGATAGAAATTAATCGTTTATTCCCAGATGCTTTGTCATTCCCTTTTTTTTAATTCTAGTTATTCCTATACGAGAGATAAAATTCTTCGTGACATCGCGAAAATTTTCTTTCAATCCCTTTTTAGTATACGAAGCAAAAAGAAAGAAAAGATGGATTGGGTTGAACCTCAGAGTCATCAAAAATTTGGTAAATCTCATTTTGGAAGAAAACATAAATTTAATTAAAAGCGGTATCCAAGCTAAGTCAGGCCTCACAAATTCGAGCATAGAAAGAGCCGGGCTTGCTACTTAAATGAAAGGATTTCGAAGCAAAATCCTTGCTAATTCGACAAGGATTGTATTCTTTAATTATTTCTCCATTTTTTATTCTATTGGATTTTATTCTTCTTTTTCGGATCCAATATAGAAGAATAAAAGAACAGGTATAAGAATTAAGTTAAGTCGATCCAAAAAGGAAAGGAGGTTCATGGCCAAGGGCAAAGATGTTAGAATCAGAGTAATTTTGGAATGTATCAGTTGTGTTCGAAAGGGTACCAATAAGGAATCGACGGGGATTTCTAGATATAGTAGTCAAAAGAATCGCCACAATACACCCGGACAATTAGAATTAAGAAAATTTTGTCGTTATTGCCGCAAGCATACGACACATAATGAAATAAAGAAATAGGAACATCGTGTTTTTGATTTTTCTAAAGAATAGAAATAGAAAGAGTATATGAATCAACTGGATCCAAAATATATAGAACATAGCAAAATATATAGAACATAGATAGAATACAAAATACAAATCCACTTTAGGTAGATATTATTTCATATGTATAGAGGTTTTTTATATATAGTATATGAATCAAATAATATATGGACCAAAGAAAGACTACTTCTTCTGGATCCAAAATTAATAAAATAAAGAAATCCATTTTTTTTTTTCAAATTTTTAAATAAGGAATAAATCATGTATATATCTAAACAACCTTTTCGTAAATCTAAGCAACCTTTTCGTAAATCCAAACAAACTTTTCAAAAATCCAAGCAACCTTTTCGTAAATTCAAACAACCTTTTCGTAAATCCAAACAACCTTTTCGTAGGCGTTCTCGAATTGGTCGGGGGGATCGAATTGATTATAGAAACATGAGCTTAATTAATCGATTTATTAGTGAACAAGGAAAAATATTATCCAGACGAATAAATAGATTAACCTTGAAACAACAACGATTAATTACTCTTGCTATAAAACAGGCTCGTATTTTATCTTTCTTACCATTCCGTAACTATGAAAATGAGAAGCAATTTCAAGCCCAGTCAATTTCAATAATTACTGGTCCTAGACACAGAAAAAATAGACATATTCCTCAATTAACACAAAAGTTCAATTCCAATCGAAATTTAAGAAACTCCAACCAGAATTTAAGAAACAACAACCGGAGCTTAAGTTCCGATTGTTGATGTTTTATTCGAAAGGATCAGACTCATATATAAAAAAAGTAATCCAGTTTAGATTCTTTTGTTTGTTATAAGAAAAGAAAGAAAAATGGGAAAAAAGAAATAGTTTTTTATTTATTGCAACATGCTCGTTGATTCCTACCACTTAATCTTAATTTATTGTATTTTCCCGGAGTTCCCTCTCCGGGAATTCGGTTTTCATTATTCCTGTATATTACTTTTTTATCTCTTTAATTAATGGTCTTTATTTTATTGGAAATCGTGTAAAGATTATTTGGATTTAATACAGCTACTTGTGCAAGCATTTTACGATTAAGAATCAATTCCTTTTTGTACAGATTGTGTATTAATTTACTATAACTATCAAATACTTTATATATCCGTGTTGCTGCGTTTATCCGAGTGATCCACAAACGACGAAAATCCCTCTTTTGCCTACCTCTATCTCGATGAGAAGAAACAAAAGCTCTTCTTACTTGTTGAGTAATCATTCGATTAAGTCTTAAATGAGCCCCTCTAAAGTTTGAGGCAAATGAACGCATTTTTGTTCGTCGTCTCCGAGCTATATATCCTCGCGGAACTCTGGTCATTGAATCAAATTAACCTTAATGAATAACTAATGATTTCTCTTCTTTTAACCGTTCTTTTTCCCATTAATAACAAAACGGATTATTCCGATATATAAAATATTAATTCCAATGGCTTTTGCTACTATAACCTTCCCAACCACGATTTTTTATTCTATCCCCTTCAGTTATTTCGCATAGAAATAACAAATTCTAACGGTACTAAAAAAACAGTGGGTTCCATCGTTTCTATGGTTCTCTTTTAAACGGTGAGGCCCTCTCTATACACCGGAGCCCTTTCTTTCATCAAAAGGTATTGTGAACTTGTATAGTTCACAGTCTTTGGCTCTACCTATCCATTATAGAGTAAATCGCTCTTTTCACAATAAATAAGAGTTATTCATACAGTGACGGTATTTAATTATGAAAGTTGGCTAAGTAGCTGACCCTTTAGTCCGTTCTTTTAAGATAAAGGAGCATAATCCTTTTCTTTTTATTACTATTTCCTCCGCTTAATCGATAACCATTTGCTATCAATGGGGGAATTGCTTCTCCCAATCTAGATGATTGGATTTGCACCAAAGGAAACCATAAATTCCATATACCGTAGAAATCTAGGAGAGAGAAGCTCTATCCTGTTCATTGGTACCGATCATGGATATTTCAAAAATTGTCTTATTTGTTTGAACTCATGATCTGAACGAGTCGCACATACACCCTAGCACATGTTCCTCGACGCTGAGGACATCCCTTAAGCGCGGGCGTTTTTCTAGCATTTCGTATTGGCTGTCTTGCATTTCTAATAAGTTGTTTAACTGTTGGCATGTCGTATGTATATAGAAAAAAATGGATTGGTTTAGATCGATCTTAACCTGATGATTCATCATCATGAAGTATTTCTATTTTCTATAAAATCGCATAAAACCCAAATTTAGGTTTGAAATAAATTTACAAGAAATTCAGCCACTACCAATCCTTAAACATTTCTGGAAACCACACTGGATCAGTATCGCAGTGCTCGTCAATCATTTCATCCCCTACAATATCAACAAGTCCATAAGCTTTGGCTTCGTCTGCTGACATAAAAACATCCCTTTCCATGTCTTCGGATATAACCCAAAAAGGCTTGCCTGTTCTTAGTGCATAAACCCTTGTGATCATTTCGCGAACTTTGTGTAACTCTTCCACTTCTAGTAAAAATTCTGGTGTCCTTGCCCGATAATAAGCACTAGCCGGTTGGTGAAGCATAATTCTAGCGTGGGGGAATGCTATACGTTTAGTAGGTTCTCCTCCAAGCAGAATGAAGGAGGCCATGGACGCGGCTATTCCGAGGCATATTGTATATATATCTGGTGTCACCGTTTGCATCGTATCAAAAATCGCCATTCCTGAGATTAGCCACCCGCCGGGGGAGTTTATAAACAAAAAAATATCGCTAATTCCATCTTCTATACTGAGATATACCATGAGACCTGTAATATGATTCGTGATCTCGCCACGAATCTCTTGACCTAAAAAAAGTGTCCTTTCTCGATACATAACATTGTATAAGTCAACCCAAGTCGCTTCTTCATCTCCGGGAATCCGGTAAGGTACTTTTGGAACACCAATGGGCATATTAGATTAATATTATTAGATTTAAGTAAGAAAACTACACTTTAATATGGAAACTTAAGAATGGAAGAGAAAGAAAGAATCCGCAGTTTATTATCTTCATTTTTTTCTTATTCTATAAGAATACTATAGATTCTATTAATCCATAGATTGAAATAATCCATAGATTGAAAAATTATACATATAAGGAAGATAAGACAGATTGAATAAAGAAAAAGGAATCTGTGATTCGAATGATAAACAAAGAGGGATTAGGGATCTATTCTTCGTTTTTCAAAATAGCCCAAGCTACCCATTGCATATTGGCACTTATCGAGTATAGAATAGATCTGCTTCTCTTTCTTCTTACAAACAGAATTGGCTTCTTATTTTTAATGGAATGAAATAAATATTAACGCTTTCTGACACAGAATCCCCTAGAAGGGTTAGGTACATAGGATATGGATAGTCTTTTCCAATGCGATAAAATAAAACGACATCGTGTCTATTTTTCTTTGCTAAAGGGGTATTTCCATGGGTTTGCCTTGGTATCGTGTTCATACTGTCGTATTGAATGATCCGGGTCGATTGCTTTCGGTGCATATAATGCATACAGCTCTAGTTTCTGGTTGGGCCGGCTCAATGGCTTTATACGAATTAGCGGTTTTTGATCCCTCTGATCCTGTTCTGGATCCAATGTGGAGACAAGGTATGTTCGTCATCCCCTTCATGACTCGTTTAGGAATAACCAATTCGTGGGGTGGTTGGAGTATTTCAGGAGGAACTATAACGAATCCGGGTATTTGGAGTTATGAAGGTGTGGCAGGTGCGCATATTGTGTTTTCTGGCTTGTGTTTCTTGGCAGCTATCTGGCATTGGGTATATTGGGACCTAGAAATATTCTGTGATGAGCGGACGGGAAAACCTTCTTTAGATTTGCCCAAGATCTTTGGAATTCATTTATTTCTTGCAGGGGTGGCTTGTTTTGGCTTTGGTGCATTTCATGTAACCGGTTTGTATGGTCCTGGGATATGGGTGTCCGATCCTTATGGACTAACAGGAAAAGTACAAGCTGTAAATCCTGCGTGGGGTGCAGAAGGTTTTGATCCTTTCGTTCCGGGGGGAATAGCTTCGCATCATATTGCTGCGGGTACACTGGGCATATTAGCGGGCCTATTCCATCTTAGTGTCCGTCCGCCTCAACGTCTATACAAAGGATTACGTATGGGCAATATTGAAACTGTACTTTCCAGTAGTATCGCTGCTGTTTTTTTTGCAGCTTTCGTAGTTGCTGGAACTATGTGGTATGGATCGGCAACTACCCCAATCGAATTATTTGGACCTACTCGTTATCAGTGGGATCAGGGATACTTTCAGCAAGAAATATATCGAAGAGTTAGCGATGGGTTAGCCGAAAATCTTAGTTTATCAGAAGCTTGGTCTAAAATTCCCGAAAAATTAGCTTTTTATGATTATATTGGTAATAATCCGGCAAAGGGGGGATTATTCAGAGCAGGCTCAATGGACAATGGGGATGGAATAGCTGTTGGATGGTTAGGACATCCCGTCTTTAGAGATAAAGAAGGGCGCGAGCTTTTTGTACGTCGTATGCCTACTTTTTTTGAAACATTTCCGGTAGTTTTGGTAGATGAAGAGGGAATTGTGAGAGCGGACGTTCCTTTTAGAAGAGCAGAATCAAAATATAGCGTTGAACAAGTAGGTGTAACGGTGGAGTTCTATGGTGGCGAACTTAATGGAGTAAGTTATTCTGATCCTGCTACTGTAAAAAAATACGCGAGGCGTGCCCAATTAGGAGAAATTTTTGAATTAGATCGAGCTACTTTGAAATCAGATGGTGTTTTTCGCAGCAGTCCAAGGGGTTGGTTTACTTTTGGTCATGCTACCTTTGCTTTGCTCTTCTTTTTCGGACACATTTGGCATGGCGCTCGAACCTTGTTCCGAGATGTTTTTGCTGGTATTGATCCAGACTTGGATGCTCAAGTGGAATTTGGAACATTCCAAAAAGTTGGGGATCCAACTACAAGGAGACAGACAATCTGATACCACATTGCTACGGTATTTTTCGCCTCTCTTTTTTGATTTGATATGGGAAACATCTCCTGTCCTTTCTTTGACTCTTTTTTTATATGGGAAATGATCCCAAATGACAAGTAAATAGGTGTGGAAGTTATAATTGTAAATAAACCACGATCGAATCTATGGAAGCATTGGTTTATACGTTCCTTTTAGTTTCGACTTTAGGGATAATTTTTTTCGCTATCTTCTTCCGTGAACCACCTAAGGTTCCGACTAAAAAATGAAATAATTTAATTGAAGTAAGAAGTCTCCCAGCCGGGAGACTTCTTACTTCAATTAGTCCCCATGTTCTTCGAATGGATCTCTTAATTGTTGAGAGGGTTGCCCAAACGCGGTATATAAGGCATACCCAGTAAAGCTTACAAGTAAACCAGATATGGAGATGGCGACTAAAGTTGCTGTTTCCATTTTTATAGAATTTCAAGATTACAATGGATCTATGATAAAGATCGTGTATTTACAACTACAACGGAATAGTATACAAAGTCAACACCAATGATTAAATAGAATTTATGGCTACACAAACCGTTGAAGATAGTTCTAGACCTAGGCCAAAACGAACTGGCGCAGGTAGTTTATTGAAACCCTTGAATTCGGAATATGGGAAAGTCGCTCCGGGTTGGGGGACTACTCCTTTTATGGGGGTTGCAATGGCTTTATTCGCTATATTCCTATCTATCATTTTAGAAATTTATAATTCTTCTGTTTTATTGGACGGAATTTTAATGAATTAGGTTTCTACTAACTAAAACTATGAAGTCTTAGTTTTTCCATCCAAAAAGAGTCTTTCTGCTTTAAGCTCCGCATTTCTAGACATTCTGGTAGTTCGACCGTGGATTTTTTGTTTTGATATCTCTGGAATATGAGTGTGTGACTTGTTAGAATTGATCCTATTGATAATACATAGAAAGGGCCTGTTCTCTCTATCAAGATGATTCTAATTCGTCGGATATTATTTATTCTAGTATCTGGAACACGAAATACATAGAGTGGATCAAGAAAAAAAATGGAACTATGATTCATACCCACTATTTAGACCTCGCAACCAGACTGAAAAAAAAATCAAGTAGTTCTTAATAAAAAAAGAACTTTTCTTCTTTCCAATTTTGTTTGCCCAAAAGACAACTTTTTTTTCTCTCGATTTTGTCGAGTCATTACACCAATTCAATAAATGATCATCAAGCGGTTTTTATTCGAAGAACCCTTGCCTTTTGTTTAGCTTGAGACTCAATCATCGTGGCTCTAGTATGAATCTAAGGTTTTAATTGAACTGATTCATAGGATCGCAACAAGATAATTTCTATTAGAAAACCACTATAAATTTTTATTTATTTTAATTTTACTAGTAAAATTAAAATAAATAAAAAAAATAAAAAATAGGGAAGAGAAAAGTCAAGAGGCCTCTAATGATCAACATAAGGGAAAGAAAAACAGATGAGCCAACTTGAGATTTTTTGGCATTATCATCACAAAGAAGAAATTCTGGATTTTTCTTATTTAATATCTTCAAGGCAAATTGATACAATCCTGCGGCTGATGAAGTTTTGAACCTTTTTTTTTTTCTAATATCCGTTGAAAATTTGTGTGTTTCTGCTTGAGCCGTACGAGATGAAATTTTCATATACGGTTCTCGGAGGGGGAGTCGGGCTAGTTACCTATCTCAATAAAGTATATGATTGGTTTGAGGAACGTCTTGAGATTCAGGCAATTGCAGATGATATAACGAGTAAATATGTTCCTCCTCATGTCAACATATTTTATTGTTTAGGAGGAATTACACTTACTTGTTTTTTAGTACAAGTTGCTACCGGTTTTGCTATGACTTTTTACTACCGACCAACCGTTACAGAAGCTTTTTCCTCCGTTCAATATATAATGACGGAGGCCAACTTTGGTTGGTTAATCCGATCAGTTCATCGATGGTCAGCAAGTATGATGGTTCTAATGATGATCCTACACGTATTTCGTGTGTATCTCACAGGTGGATTTAAAAAACCCCGTGAATTAACTTGGGTCACAGGTGTGGTTTTGGCTGTATTGACTGCATCATTTGGTGTAACTGGTTATTCTTTACCTTGGGATCAAATCGGTTATTGGGCAGTCAAAATTGTGACAGGTGTACCTGAAGCGATTCCGGTAATAGGATCCCCTTTAGTGGAGTTATTACGTGGAAGTGCTAGTGTGGGGCAATCCACTTTGACTCGTTTTTATAGTTTACATACCTTTGTACTGCCTCTGCTTACTGCTGTATTTATGTTAATGCACTTTCCAATGATACGTAAGCAAGGTATTTCTGGTCCTTTATAGGCAAGGCATATCATAGAAAATTCAAATTCTCAGATATCATATCGGGTAGGTTGTGGTATTTCATTGCTACAAACATGGGTTATTGTAAAATAAGACATGTCATTTGGATACTTCTCTTCAACTTTGAAGTATACAAATATCCTTAAGTATTTTGATACAAATAGTTGAAGTTAATTTTACGAAAGAAAATAAGGCGGATTATGGGAGTGTGTGACTTGAATTATGGATTTGGCCATGCAGATAGAAAATAGGATCTGCCGCATTAGAATTCACGACCAAAGGTGTCTCCGCATCCAATCAATACGTAAGTCCCCTATCTAGGAAGGATAGGCTGGTTCATTCGAGGAGAATATTTTCTATGATCATACCCCAACCATGTCATCCATGAAGAGGCTCCGTAAGATCCCGTAGAGTATAAATGGAATAAGTCATGTGATATGATCCAATTCTATATTTATTACACTTACTTTTTATTATAGTATGGAAATGCATTCATTTTCTTTGCATCGATTTCGATCCGCAATATTATCGGAGTAAAAGAAGGGATCTAAGGAAGAAAGTAGGCTAAACTTTTTAATTTTTTATTAGTAACAAGTAAATACTTTGTTTGGGCGTAAGAAACTTGCGATATTGAGGGGATAAACACCAACTAATCAAGAGACAATCCACAAAGCAATTGATCATGATCAAATTTGTAAGCCCACTTGGATATTGAGCATTTACGCATAAGAATAGGATTCTTTTCAATGAGTAGTTATAGGCGGAACTTCGGAAAAGATAATCTGATAAAGCTTTTCTTACCTTGATTCATTGAGTCATTATATAACCTACTCTATTGTGGATCCTCCACGGTCTTATTTCTTTCATTCTTGCTCGAGCCGGATGATGAAAAATTCTCATGTCCGGTTCCTTTGGGGGATGGATCTTAAAGAATTCACCTATCCCAATAACAAAGAAACCTGACTTAAATGATCCTGTATTAAGAGCAAAATTAGCTAAAGGGATGGGACATAATTATTATGGGGAACCCGCATGGCCCAACGATCTTTTATACATTTTTCCAGTAGTAATTCTAGGTACTATTGCATGTAATGTAGGTTTAGCGGTTCTCGAGCCGTCAATGATTGGCGAACCGGCGGATCCGTTTGCAACTCCTCTGGAAATATTACCCGAGTGGTACTTCTTTCCAGTATTTCAAATACTTCGTACAGTACCCAATAAGTTATTGGGCGTTCTCTTAATGGTTTCTGTGCCAACAGGCTTATTAACAGTACCCTTTCTCGAGAATGTCAATAAATTCCAAAATCCATTTCGTCGCCCAGTAGCTACGACCGTTTTTTTAATCGGTACTGTAGTAGCTCTTTGGTTAGGTATTGGAGCAACATTACCCATTGATAAATCCTTAACTTTAGGTCTTTTTTAGGGATTTTTCAGGTTGATTCATTCAACCGTGGAGTCCCCTGCATAGGTATCTAGGAAATAGTTACTTCCAAGTGAATCTTCCCTAGATACCTAAAATCTATTTTATTATGATCCATTTCGCGAAAATATAGATTATGCCAAAGATTCAAAATTGTTTTCTTTTTTCTTTTTATTCTAACTCGAAAAAGAAAAAATTGTAATGGATTTAAAGCGAGAACTTGTTCTTAGGTAAATTAATTGGGAGATGCTTCTCTAGAGTGGCCCATATAAGTTTTCCATCTTCCATATGAAAGCTGTCAATTCTCATAAGATCTTCTTCAGTCTTACTCAAAAGGTCCAATAGTGTATGTATATTGGCCCTTTTGAGACAATTATACGTTCTAGAAGGCAATTCTAATTGATCAATAAAAATACAATTTAATGGAATTCCTTTTTTGTTTTTCTTTAAATTAGTGAATCTTTTTTGAAAGGTTAAAAGAGGTGGAGTAAACCTGGTTTTATTTTCTTCGAAACTAACGCCTTCTTCCTCTGCGTGTAGAAAAGGAAGAAATAAATCAATCAAATTACGAGAAGCTTCATAAAGCGCTTCTTTAGGGGTTAAACTTCCATTCGTCCATATTTCGAGAAAAAGTATCTCGTGTTTTTCATTCCCATTCCCACAAGAAAAAATACTATAATTCACATTTCGAACAGGCATGGATACAGCGTCTATAGGATAACTTCCATCTTGAGAGTTCTTTCTGAGTTCCGTATGATATCCGCGATCTCTCTTGATCTGTAACTCAATATAGAAATCAATGGGGTCTCTTAAGGTAGCTATAGGTTGTGTCGTATCAACGATTTCTACGGAAGGTGGTAGGATTATATCTTGAGCGGTTATGTATCTAGGACCTTTGACGCAAATTGATGCGTCTCTAACTCCATAGAGATTACTTCTCAATACAATTTCTTTTAAATTTAGTAAAATTTCTTGTATGGATTCTTCAATACCTACTATTGTAGAATATTCGTGGGGCACGTTCAAAAATTTAGCGCGTGTGATACATGTTCCTTCTATTTCTCCAAGTAAAGCTCTTCGCAAGGCAATACCGACAGTATCCGCTTGACCTTTTCTAAGTGGGGACAGAATGAAACGACCGTAATAAAGACGCTTACTATCTACTCTTGATTCAACACACTTCCACTGTAGTGTTTGGGTGGATCCTGTTACCTCCTCTCGAACCATAATAGATTAGTATTTATTTGATCATTGAATCGTTTATTTCTCTTGAAAGCGGTTTAATTCTTTTACAGACGTCTTTTTTTAGGAGGTCGACATCCATTATGCGGCATAGGTGTTACATCGCGTATACAACTTAACCGTACACCACTTTTAGCAATGGCTCGTAATGCGGCATCTCTTCCGCTACCAGCCCCTTTTACCATAACTTCTGCTCGTTGCAAACCCACTGTACGAATAGCATCTACTGCTGTTCTTTGACCGGCATAGGGTGATGCTTTTCTTGAGCTTTTGAATCCACAAGTACCTGCGGAGGACCAGAAAACCACTCGACCTTGTGGGTCTGTAACAGTTATAATGGTATTGTTGAAACTGGCTTGAACATGAATAACCCCTTTTGTTATTCTACGTGCACTCTTCCGTAAACTAAAACGGGCATTCCTACGCAAACCAATACGCACTTTCTTACGTGAACCTATTTTTGGTATAGCTTTTGTCATATTTTATTATCTCATAAATATGAGTTAGAAATAACAAAAAGAAAAAAAGATACAAAGATATCCGTCACAGGGTTAAATATATCCTTTACTTTCATTTTTTGATTGGGAATTTGGACATTTCTGTGGGTACTTTTTTTACTTTTAAGAAAGCTCCTTTTTCGAAAGATTACCCCTGTCTTTGTTTATGCTTCGGATTGGAACAAATGACTCTAATTCGCCCACGCCTACGAATCAGCCGACATTTTGTACAAATTTTACGAACGGAAGCTCTTATTTTCATATTTAGGTATTCCTTTCTTAAACTATGAATCCATTCTTTGGGAAAAAATAAGCCTCTTCACTTAAATGTTGAAATTTGGAATTTTTTATCCTAGAAAACCTAATCTTTGGTATCCTTCAAATCTTCAGTATCCTTCGAGTCTTCGATACGCTTTGAATCCTTATGGGGAAGTCTATAAATTATACGCCCCTTGCTTGAATCATAACGACTTACTTCAATTTTGACCCTATCCCCCATCAGTATTCGTATAGAACTGGACCTAATTTTTCCTGAAATATAGCCCAGGATGATGCTGTCATTCTCTAAGCGAACTCGGAACATTCCGTTGGGTAGGGCTTCCGTAACTAAACCTTCGAAAGTAACTTTTGCTTCTCTCCTATTTTTTTTTTCTGTCATATTTTTTTCTCCTATTTTTCTATTTGCATTTTCAAAATAGGAAGTTCGAGATAGAATTTGGGTACTATAGGGGGAGCCATTACCATATATAACATAAGACTTCTCCCCCAATTCTGTTTAGTCGAGCTTCTCGATCTGTCATTATACCTTGAGAAGTAGAAAGAATAGCAATTCCCATTCCGCCCAAAACCTTAGGAATTCCTTGATAGTTAGCATAAATTCGTAAGCCGGGCCGGCTGATACGCTTTAAAAAAGTTCTAGTTCTATATATTCCCTTTCTAGTCCTTCTCTTTTGATGTCGCAAAGTTGAGACCAAGAAATATCTGTTACTTTCTTGATGTTTCCGAACACTTTCAATAAAACCCTCTCGTAGAAGTATTTTAACAATGTTTTCGGTAATATTTGTAGATACTACTCGAACAGTTCCTTTTTTACTCATGTCTGCGTTTCTTATAGAGGTTAGTAAATCAGCAATAGTGTCCTTGCCCATAAGACTCTAATTCTAGGTTCCTCCTAATTTTTAGATAATCAACATGTTTTCCTTTTTCTTTTTGTTTTGGATTTTAAAGCATATACGTAAAACACAATCTACTAATTTTTTCTTTGATCTATATCTCATCTACTAGTATTTATAATACTTCAGGAGCTAATGAAACTATTTTAGTAAAATTCAATTCTCTCAATTCCTCGGCAATCGCACCAAAAACTCTAGTTCCTTTTGGATTTCCTTTTTGATCAATGATAACTGCTGCATTGTCATCGTAGCGTATTATTATACCGTCTTCACATTTGAATTCTTTACATGTACGTACAATTACAGCTCGAATTACTTCGGATCTTTCTAGAGGCATTTGGGGTACTGCGTCTTTGATTACAGCAACAATAACATCACCAATACGAGCATATCGCTGATTACCAGCAGCTCCTATGACTCGAATACACATCAATTTTCGAGCTCCACTGTTATCCGCTACATTTAAAAGGGTCTGAGGTTGAATCATATTTTTAGGATTTCAATTTGTTATTTCACTGCAAAGGAATCAAAGATATATTGTCTTTCCAGAAGGAAAACCAGGGGTTTTTATCTTCAATACTCCCTTTTTTCGGGGGGGTCTATATCTCTAATCTAAGAAATTGGCTTCGTATGGGCATTTTACTGGCAGCTATGGAGATAGCTGCTCTAGCTATAGTTTCGGATACTCCGCTCATTTCATAAAGTATTCGACCAGGTTTAACAACAGCTACCCAATATTCGGGGGATCCTTTTCCTGAGCCCATACGTGTTTCTGTGGGTCTTAGTGTAACCGGTTTGTCGGGAAATATACGTACCCATAGTTTTCCACCACGACGTGCATATCGTGTCATTGCTCTTCGTCCGGCTTCTATCTGTCTCGCTGTAATCCAAGCAGGTTCAAGTACTTGAAGAGCATATCTACCAAAACAAATACGATTGCCTCGGCAGGATTTTCCCTTCATTCTCCCTCTATGTTGTTTACGAAATCTAGTTCTTTTGGGGTTATAGTCGATGGTTCTTTTTTAGTTCCATCTCTACTGCAAAACTGGACATGAGAGTTTCTTCTCATCCAGCTCCTCGCGAATGAAATGAGAAAGCGTGCAAATTTCTCTAATTCCATAATATTCAAAAATATTACAGATAGATACACATCAATATATAATAGAATACATTTTTTTTATTTTGCATTTCTTAAAATAGAAAAATATATAGTCAAGAAAGAAGATCTAGAATATATCCTAATTTTATATTTGTAGATAATCTAATCTTTCTTTTTTATTTTGTAGATAATGTAATCTTTCTTTTTTATAAGGAATATCCTTATTTTTACCCTTATTGAATCATAGTTTTACCCTTATTCAATCATAGTAAAGTATTCTAATCCAATAAAGTTTTAAAGTTTCGCGTGCGAATATTTACTCTTTCTTGTTTTATTTGTTAATTTATAACCTTATCAAATAAAGCAATTTTTTTGGTTTGTTCCGCCATCCTGCCCAATGAAGTATTAGGATTCTTTTCAAAAAAATCAATCCTATGCAGTCATAGGTTTTGTCGTTCCCACAGCTTCTCCTTTAATGGTTAGGTTTGAATCCTGCAACGGAGCTTCCAAACTTTCCGAGTTAATTTTCTTAGTTTTATTAACCAGGGCTGCTCTTTAGTATTGCTTAAAATTTTTATTTAGTGTTTCACAAAATTACGATTTTTAATTCTCTCTTATTTTTATTATTTTATTATATTGATGCTTTATCACATTGCCTTTTATGATGTAATTCATAGACCATACACATTGGAATCTTATATCTTTCTTATTCTTCTTCCTTCTATCTATCATCCCTCCTTTTATCCACATCCCTTTATTTTTGTTTCACAACCTAGAATCCGGTTTCTTTTTTAGAGAAAAAAAATGCAGTTGCTACAACTATATGATAGATCTACTCATTTATGATAGATGTATTTATTCACATAGTGACTGTTTCTTTGTTAGGATCTCGACAATACGAAGCAATAGGTTGGTTATTAGTTAATTTTCTAGAATTACTAAGTTTTTTCTATTTTTAGTAGGGTTTGCTCAATTTTTTTTTTCTTTTGAGTTTCCATTTTTGACCCTAAAGAAAAAACTAACGAGTCACACACTAAGCATAGCAATTATATTAAAATAAAAGATTTATCAATTTTCATTAAATCTTATAGAAAGAGGTATGATTTCTTCTTAAATAAGGCTCTTGTCTTTTTTATTCTATCACTGGCCAGAATGAGAAGACAAGGTTAGTTATTCTTCTTCTACGAATATCCAAATTTTTACACCTAATACTCCATAGATAGTTCGAATTGGATAGCAGCAATAATCAATTTTAGCGCGAATTGTTTGGAGGGGAAGTCTACCCTTTTTGATGCATTCGGCACGTGCAATTTCTTTCCCTCCTAGACGGCCCGCAATTTTGATTTTGACTCCCTTTATATCTGCTTTTTTAGTTAATTCAATGGCTTTTTTCATTGCCTTTCGGAATGAAACTCTATTTTTTAATTGGAAAGCTATATATTCTGCAAGAATGTTAGGTTGTCTATAAGGTTCTTTAACTTTTTCAATAGCAATATTAAGTCTCTGGTTTACAGAATTCACCTCCTTTTGGATATCTTTCTCTAATTCTTCGATTGCTCCTTTTTTCTTTAATAAATTGGGGAATCCAATATGGATTATAACGTGAATTGTATCGATTTCTTTTTGAATTTCTATATGTGTAATTACTTCGGAACTTGGGTCTGATTCCATTTTTCTATTCGAGCTTTTTTTCCTATTCTTTTGTATATAGTTCTTGATACAATTCCGTATTTTTTTATCTTCTTGTAGACCTTCAGAATAATTTTTTGGTTGTGCGAACCAAAAGGAATGGTGATTTTGGGTTGTACCAAGTCTGAAACCGAGTGGATTTATTTTTTGTCCCATATTTTTTATTCTATTTTTTTTTTTTTACTGGGAATCGAAATCTTAGGTTGATCTAAAAGTTATTTAGATTTCTTTACTATATTTAGTACAATTGTTATATGACACATGGTTTTTTTTATAGGAAAACCACGTCCTCGAGCCCGAGGTCTGAATTTTTTCATAATAGTACTCCTACTCACTTCGGCTTTTGTTATGAATAAATTAGCTTTGTCGAAATCCCTATAATGAGTAGCATTTGCTGCTGCCGAATAAACCAACTTTAAGATGGGATAAGATGCTCGATAAGGCATGAGGTTCAGTATCATAACAGTTTCCTCGTAGTAACGCCAGCGAATCTCATCAAGAACTCTTTGTGCTTTAAAAACAGACATATGTATGCGTTTTTGTGCTTTGAAAACCCGTTCGAACTTAAGTAGACGATCAGTTGGAACTTTTCTTGCGAGTTTCCGTAGCCCGTTCTTCTTCTTCTTTATCCTAGGGATATACTTTACCAATTTGAAACTAGTCATAAATAAGGTTATTCCCCGCCTACCTTTACTTTATTTGAATTTCTTTGTTTATTCTGAATCTTTCTATTCTGAATTCAGTTAACGACGAGATTTAGTATCCTTTCTTGCACTTTCATAACTCGTGAAATGCCGAGTAGGCACGAATTCCCCCAATTTGCGACCTACCATAGGATTTGTTATGTAAATAGGTATATGTTCCTTTCCATTATGAATCGCGATTGTATGGCCAACCATTGCGGGTAGAATGCTAGATGCCCGGGACCACGTTACTATTGTTTCTTTCTCCTCCTTCATATTGACCTTTTCGATTTTTGTCAATAAATGACGAGCTACAAAAGGATTCGTTTTTTTTCGTGTCACAGCTGATTACTCCTTTTTTTCATTTTAAAGAGTGGCATCCTATGTCCACTATCTCGATCGAGGTATGGAGGTCAGAATAAATAGAATAATGATGAGTGGAAAAAAGAGAAAATCCTTTAGCTGGATAAGGGGCGGATGTAGCCAAGTGGATCAAGGCAGTGGATTGTGAATCCACCATGCGCGGGTTCAATTCCCGTCGTTCGCCCATCGCATTATTGCAATGCAATTTTCCATATTCCTAGTTACGTATTTACTTACGGCGACGAAGAATAAAACTATCACTATATTTTTTCCTTTTCCTAGTTCTTCTTCCAAGCGCAGGATAACCCCAAGGGGTTGTGGGTTTTTTTCTACCAATGGGGGCTTTCCCTTCACCGCCCCCATGGGGGTGGTCCACAGGGTTCATAACTACCCCTCTTACTACGGGGCGTTTACCTAGCCAACACTTAGATCCGGCTCTACCCAAACTTTTTTGGTTCACCCCAACATTACCCACTTGTCCGACTGTTGCTAAGCAGTTTTGGGATACCAAACGGACCTCCCCAGATGGTAATCTTAAAGTGGCCAATTTACCCTCTTTTGCAATCAGTTTCGCTACAGCACCTGCTGCTCTAGCTAATTGCCCACCCCTTCCACGTGTGATTTCTATGTTATGTATGGCCGTGCCTAAGGGCATATCGGTTGAAGTAGATTCTTCTTTTTTCTCAAAAAACCCCTTCCCAAACTGTACAAGCTTCTTGCAAAGCATACGGCTTTCTAGATGTATATGACGCTCTCTAGACAGATTGATCTTATATGAATCGTATGATGAAGTACCACATGAGTGGATATATAGAAAAGGAATCCAAATCTGCCGAATCGCTCATGTTATGATCTTCTACATCCTAGGTCTCTGCGTTCCGTCATCTGGCTTATGTTCTTCATGTAGCATTCAGATCGAATGACTCTATGAAATTACGTTGATACTTCCACATATTATGGGTAACGTAGGAGACATCCCTATTTTCACCCGGGGGTTTTAATTACCACTGCTTAGCTTTCAATTCGCCTCTGACCATCAAATTAAATGTGAATAACCCGTCCTCCTCTCTTTGAAACAAGGGGCGCTTCCGGTTCTGTGCGTGCTTCAAACAATTTTGTCTTCTCCATATTACCATATCTCTAGAGTCAATAATTTTCTATGAGGAACTACTGAACTCAATCACTTGCTGCCGTTACTCAACAGTTTTCTGTTGAGGTCTATCCCGTAGAGGTAGTCAAATTGGATCAGTGATCGATTTCTAGGTTTCGTCGTAAACCTAATTGGTTATTTCCAATTACGTAAATCAATAGTTCAAACCGCACTCAAAGGTAGGGCATTTCCCATTGATATAGGAACTTTTGTACCAGAAACAATAGTATCTCCAATTATAGCCCCTCTGGGGTGTAAAATATATCTCTTCTCACCATCCCCATAGTGTATGAGACAAATGTATGCATTTCGATTAGGGTCGTATTCTATGGTTACGATTCTACCAGATATGTCTTTTTGATTCCGTCGAAAATCGATTTTACGGTATAGGCGCTTATGACCTCCCCCTCTATGCCTTGCGGTAATGATTCCTCTGGCATTACGACCTTTACCACAACGGTGCCGTCCATGGATCAATTTATTTCGTGGATTGGATTTCACTTGCCTGTCTACGGTTCCCTTGCGTGTGCTCGGGATAGGTGTTTTGTATAAATGTTTCGCCGTATTATTAAGTATTCTCCTTTAGTTCTTTTCTCTATCTAGAAGTGGAATAGAATAACCCGGTTGAAGGGTAATGATCATACGTCTGTAATGCATTGTATGTCCCAGAATAGGTCCCATTCTTCTACCCTTTCCGGGTAGTCGATGGCTATTCACAGCTACTACCTTAACACCAAAGAAGAGCTCGACCCAATGCTTTATTTCTGTCTTAGTGAATCCCGATTCGACATTAAAAGTATATTGATTCTTTCCCAATAAACGAAGACTTTTTTCTGTAAATACTGCGTATTTGATTCCATCCATAAATCGACTTTCCCTCCTATGCTCTGAGTTCCAGTATCGATAAGAATTCGAGTTCTTATTGTTCTTATGTTATGGTATGAATATACCATACCAATTCGTTATGTATGGATGATGGATGAGATTCCATGGATAGAGAGCCAGTTCCAATAGACTTATGGAACGTTCCCGTTCGCGTGCATCCAGCAGGAATTGAACCCGCAAATTTACCAATTATGAGTTGGGCGCTTTAACCATTCAGCCATGGATGCTTAACAGGGATCATCGTACATCGTAAATAACCAATTTTCATATAGAAAGACATATCATAGAAAAAGAAAATCAAAATATTCGGAGATGGCAAATATTCGGAGATGACTATGAAAACACTTCTCTGGATCCTCGAATTGAAAGAGAGATTGAGAGGGATCAAGAATCCTAATTCTCGCTATTTGGAATGGATCCAATTCTATTGAGTCTGACTCATAGTGATCATTTCTCTTTAGCAAAGAAGGACCTTGGTTATCAAAGGATTGAACAACCGGGATCCATTTACTTATGATACCTACTTGACATTGCTAACAAGGATCTAATGAATTATGAGTTTAATAGATCCTCTTTAGCAGAAAGACGTATATTCCTTGCTCATTATCAGACAATCACTTATTCCCAAACCTCGTGTGGGGTTAATCGTTTTCATTTACCATCTCATGGAAAACCCTTTTCGTTCCGCTTAGCCCTATCGGGTATTTTAGTGATAGGTTCTATAGGAACTGGACGATCCTATTTGGTCAAATACCTAACGAAAAATTCCTATTTTCCTTTCATTAAGGTACGAGGGCTTCTTATTCCACAAGAACGAAAGCACCTTTTCATTCTTTCATATACTAGGGGTTTTTACTTGGAAAAGACAATGTTCCATACTAAAGGATTCGGGTCCATAACCACGAGTTCCAGTGCATTAGATCTTGTAGCACTTAGCAACGGGGCCCTATCCGTTAGTATTCCACATAAGAAATCCATTATAGAAACTAATACAATTAGATTAGCTCTTCATAGACAAACTTGGGGTTTGCGAGCCAAGATAAGACCGGCTCGGGATCATGGGACCCTTTTCTATCAGATAGGAGGGGATCTTGTACAAAATAGACTTCTAAGTAATAACCCCATAGATCCTATATCTATCTATATAAAGAGGCAATCGTGTCAGGAAGCGGGTTTTTCTTTGGCCAAATGGTACTTCGAACTTGGAACGAGCATGAGGAGATTAACGAGACTTCTTTCTCTTTTGAGTTTTTCTGGCGGACCGGTCGCGCAAGATCTTTGGTCTTCCCCCGGAACCGATGAAAAAGTGGGTCGCTTCTTATGGACTCGCTCAGAATGATTCTTCTCTATCTATAGTTCATGGCCTATTAGAAGTAGAAGGTGCTCTGGTGCAATCCTTACCGACAGAAAAAGATTGCAGTCGGGTTGATAATAATCGAGTGCCATTACTTCGTCGGTCCGAACCAAGGAATCCGTTAGAAATGTTTTGAAATGGATATTGTTCTCTCTTTGATCAGGGATTGCTATATGAAATGGGTAAGTCACCAATCCCTTTGACAAATCGGGTGTCATATTAGATATCATATTCTATATATAGAAATATCGTAGAATAGACATATAGAATTTTTGGTTGGGAAATTCG